TCAGAACTACTTCGATATCTATTTTATAGCTCCTATCCACAGAGGTTTTGTGAATTCATAGAATTCATACAACTTTTTGTTTTTCCATTTCTTTCTTTGTTCCGAACCATTCTTTGAATTCGAACTCTTCGTTCTTTTTCTTGATTGAATTTCTTTATTCAATATTGAATTTAATTCACAGTTACAAATATTGAATTTAATTCACAGTTACAAATGAAACGGAAGGACTTTTATTGGAATTCCTACCCCAATTCTCAGTAATAGGAGGGCGGATTCGATATATCTTTTAGCTCATATATAACTAGCCTACTATTACATATACATGTCTTTCTTCCATAACGTAAACCAACTATTTGTATCTTGGATTCAGTCGGATTTTAAAAACATTTTTAGAAACATTTAGAAAGGAAAGTTGGCTTATAGCGATTATATATATTCCATATACCTAGTTTGATCCCACTCTTCTAACGAAACCATTTTCTCCTGAATCTCATTTTTTGTAAACCCTTAATCTTCCTTTTATTTAATTTAGCATTATCCCACATGGATACAATCAATCTAAATGGGCGAATTCCTTAGTCTAAATCATTGCATAGAAATAGAAGTCTTTGGTTGATCTAAGTTCATGTAATTTGTTCTTTATTAATATTTTCTTTTGGTCAATCTTTGAATTGAATAAAACCGACTGAAATGGGAATCGCTCTATAGAACCTAATTTCTTTTTTTTTTAGTAAACAAATAAAGAATTTTTATTCAGATTATGACTTCTAAGATTGGAATTGAATGAACAAAACAATCAAGACAATATAAAAAGAATATTCATTGGAAGGAGATAGAAATGAGCAAAACTCATTTTAGGAAAAAGATCTAAAAAATCTCTTTCCTTTTTTTTTACAATTCCCTAATATCGTAATCTTTTTTACTATTCTTCTAGATCTTATCGACTTTTTTGTCTATTTATGTGTATATTTATGTTCACGAAGAAGATTATCTCGAGCAAGGCATAGATTACCTTGCACTAAGCTAAAAAAGACTATTTCGAAACTTAGTCAATGGTGTCCCTCCATGGATTCACCTATATAAGCCGCAGCTAAAGTTGCAAAAATAAGAGCTTGAATACCACTTGTAAATAATCCAAGGAACATGACAGGTATAGGAACCACTGAAGGTACTAAAGAAACAAGAACAACAACTACTAATTCATCCGCTAATATATTTCCAAAAAGTCGAAAGCTAAGTGATAAAGGTTTTGTGAAATCTTCTAAAATGTTAATTGGTAAAAGGATTGGAGTTGGTTGTATGTATTTACCGAAATAACCTAATCCTTTTTTGCTAAGGCCCGCATAAAAATATGCTATTGACGTAAGTAAAGCTAAAGCAACGGTAGTATTTATATCATTCGTGGGTGCGGCTAACTCCCCATGAGGTAACTCTATGATTTTCCAAGGTAAAAGCGCCCCTGACCAATTAGAAACAAAAATAAATAGAAACAGAGTTCCAATAAAGGGAACCCATGGACCATATTCCTCTCCAATCTGGGTTTTGCTCACATCTCGAATAAATTCAAGGATATATTCGAAGAAATTCTGACCGTCAGTAGGAATGGTTTGTGGATTCCGAACAGTTACAATGGCTGAACCTAATAAGATAACAATTACAACCCAAGAAGTAATAAGTACTTGGGCATGGATTTGGAAACCGCCTATTTTCCAATAGAAATGCTGGCCTACTTCCACACCGGATATTTCATATAACCCTTTTAATGTGTTAATGGAATATGATAGAACATTCATATTGTGCTCTGAAAGAAAGAAAACTTTACAAGAAATTATTTTGATTCAACCGTCTTTTTTTCGACTTGCTCACTTGAATTGTATATTTTAGATACCAACGAATCACATAATATCCCCAGTTTTTTTATCTCTTTTATGAGATTCAGGAATAGTAACGGATTCCGTCAATCTATGGAATTCAAAAAAGAATTTATTTATCTTATTATTAATCAGGGATTTCGTATATAGCTAGAACGCCCCTCACAAATTGCAAATACTAATTTGTTAAGAATTAATCGGATTGAAGCTATAGCGTCATCATTCGCTGGAATCGAAATATCTGTGAGATCCGGGTCACAGTTTGTATCAATTAAACAAATTGTTGGAATTCCCAAAGTGATACATTCTTGAAGAGCCATATATTCTTCTTGCTGATCAACGATTATTACAATATCGGGGAACCCTGTCATATATTTAATCCCGCCCAAATATGTTTGCAAGTGAAATAACTGTCTCTTTAATCGAGCCGCATCCCCTTTCGGAAGGCGGTTGATTCCCCCTGTTTTTTGTTCCATTCTCAAGTCCCTGAACTTTTGAAGTCTCATTTCTGTAGTGGACCAATTCGTTAAAAGGCCGCCTAGCCATTTTTTATTAACATAATGGCACCGAGCTCTTATTGCAGCCCGCGCTACTGGATCAGCTGCTTTCTTTTTGGTACCAACAATTAAGAATTGTTTTCTCCTACTTGCTGCATCAAAAACCAAATCACACGCTTCTGATAAAAAACGAGCAGTTCTAGTAAGATTTGTAATATGAATACCCTTACGCTTTGCAGAGATATAAGGTGCCATTTTCGGATTCCATTTTCTAGTAGCATGACCAAAATGAACTCCTGTTTCCAACATCTCTTTCAAATTAATGTTCCAATATCTTCTTATCATTTCTCTCCACACTTCCTCTCTTTTTTTTTTTCAAAGAAAAAAAAGAGAAACGAGATACCCTGAAATAAATAATTGTTCCGATGGAACCTTTTCTTTTCCCGTAATTGGATGTTGATACACGATCCAAGCGATTAATTTCTTTCTATTCCTTATTATCTTTATATTATCTTTATTTATTACTATTAACAAATCACATGTAAATGTAAGAAATCACAGGACCACCGACAGTTAAAAGGACGAATTCACTCTTAGGAATCATTCAATCCTATAAATGATTGTTCTGATATATTATAGAAATTTTTTGAAATGCAAGAATCAAATAACTCTCTGTGGTGAAACAAAATATCTCTCATTTCCCCCTCGAATAAATTCTTCTTTTTGGTTTTGAAAGGAATGATCTTATGTTGCCTTGAGCGGTGCGCTAATCCTTTGAATCCGGTACCAACGGGTATCATACCACCTAGAACGACGTTTTCTTTCAGGCCTTTCAACCAATCGATACGACCGCGGAGAGCAGCTTTTGCTAAAACGCGAGCAGTTTCTTGAAAACTCGCCTCGGATATGAAACTTTGAGTACTCAGGGATGCTCTCGTTATTCCCAAGAATATGGTTCGGTAACAGATCGCTTCTTCCAAAGCGCGCACCGCTCGTTCCGCCCGCAACAATCCAATTAGTTCTCCGGGTGAAAAAACATTAGACATTCCATCTTCTGAAACCAAGACTTTTGATGTTATTTGGCGTACAATAATTTCTATATGCCTATTATGGATCTGCACCCCCTGGGATCGATAAACCTTTTGGATCTTATTAACCAAGGAAATACGACTTTGCACTATAGTTAGCTCAGCACCAATCAAGAATCCCCAAGGAATTCCAACAATTCTTGTTATACACTCGTTCCAACTCTCCACTCTCTTTTCTAGGTTTATCGATATTGAATCAATTGAGCGCACTTCTAAGACTTGTTCCACTTTTGGAAGACCCTGCGTTATATCACCAGATCTCGATTTGTCATATATAAATGTAACTAATGTATCTCCTTCGTAAAGGATTTCCCCATAATGGCCATGAACAGTTGCTCCTGGAGTGGCCAAGTAGGGCTTAGCCAATCTTAGTATTACAGAGTGCGCGTGAACAATTATAACTTGACCTGATTTTAGGCGTGGTCCATTTTTTGTCATACATACATTTTCACAAATAAACTGTCCCAGGTTAATTGTTGTGAATGTTTCTTCACAATAATTATGATGATAATTATGATGGAGAAAATACCAATTCAATTTGAATGGATTCAAAACGCTGCACGAATCGTGATTAACAATTCTACCGTTCTCATCCATTAAATAATATTTAAGTACTTTTAAAGAATATTTAAGTACTTTTAAAGTCTGTTTTAATTTGAAATTGTCAAGTTTCAAATATTTAATTACCGAGATCTGATTATGAGTTAGTAAATGGTAAAATGAATAAAAATTCGCAATTTGAAGGGCTGTTCCTAAAGGGCCCAACAAATTCCTAATTGGAATTATAGGATCTCTTTTAGTTAATTCTTTTATTACATTATAATATTTTACACCGTTGGATGGATCCATTCGAAAACAATTAGATGATGACAAAATTATCAAAGATTGACATTCCATATTTCTATTCAACAACGTACTAACAGTTCCTTGATTTTGTTTAAGTGATTGTGGAATCCTTGTCTTGGAATAAATGGAATAAAATGGATTAATATTGGTGCGATCTCGCCCATTATCAGAGATCAATCCCGAACCTGATGGATCGTTCCTTTTTCTGCTGATATCGGAAATGCGGGATTTCCCTAAGTGGATTCTTAGGAAATCACGAATCAGACCATTTATACTTACTTCAACAAAATAAACACGAGCCTCTTCGATAGAAGAACTTTTTTTGTCTTGGTTCCAATTCAACACTAAACAAGTACGAACTAATTGAATACTTTTGTTAGAAATTCCCTGAATTGGTTTACCATTTCCATAAAGAATATAATTGACAACTCGAAGTTTCAGATTCTCTTTTTCCTGCAATAAATCCGGGGGAAAAAGTCTTTCTAAATTTATACCGTCCCCTCTTTCATATATGAGTACTGGTCGAACCAAAACAAAAGACTTTTTCTTGGTGGGTGTGATCCGTTGGACATAGATCCAATTTTTCACCTTTTTTGACTCCTTAGAATTTGTTTTTACCGTTCCTGGTGGTATCAAGATACCACTGTATCGGGATATCTTATCTGTCGCCCTCGGAAAATGGATATCTCCAGAAAAGA